CCTTCAAATTGTATCTCATTAAATCCCGGTATTGTAGACATTCCCTCATTTCTATCCAACAGCATTTTGAATTTCCCTTTATTGAAAATAAGAAATTCCATTATTGGATCGGTCTTCATGCAATGCAATTCTATGGATCGATCTGGCAATGATAGAATTTCTATTCTGTTTACAGAATCACATAAAATTTTCTCTAACTCCAGATAAGAATAGGCACTTATGAAATACATATGAACAGAGGAATAAAGAGAATTTGATACTCAAATTGGCATAGAATTTGTAAGCGATACAACTGGAAAAGAATTCAGATATTCTACTTCCCTTAGACTTAAGGTAAGGGAGTTTTTTTTGTATAGAATAGCGCAACAACACAAAAAAAAGTGATTCAATTTCTATCATTATTATGATATTTCATATTCCAATACAATTGGATACCAGTCAAATAAAGAGTTTTGAACTTGATATCTTCAATGAAATAAAGACCAAACAAATAATGAGAAATAAAATCAAATAGAAGATATACTATGCCTTTACTATTTTGAGTGCTTTTTTTTGTACTAGAGTTCGTATTTTTTTATATTCATATATATTATTTATATTCATAATATATAATAAATACATATATTCATATATAATATAATAGATAGATTGAAAGATTGAAATACATAACAGAAGAAGGCTTATTAAACATAGATGGATAAGATAGAAGTCTAACTATCTATATATATCGCCTCTTTCCAGTTCTATTCTGAACAGCACATGTTGTGTGCTATGCAAATTTATATTTTGTCTATTTCCCTTTTCATTGACTCGTTTTCATTGACTAGAAAATCTTCTATAGAACTCATCGAACGATAAGCTATTCAATTAGGTATCTGTCGAAGAATTTATGTTCGGGGGTTTACATATACTCATAATTGTTGTTATAATTGAAATTGAGAAAGATTTTTTTTTTTAAAGAATGAATCGGATTCAGATTAATTACGTATCTCTATCTAGTTCAATTTACTTATAGCATTAAGGAAATACTATTTTTGATTGCAATTCAAGACTCGTTCATGAATTCACAGAAAAGAATTTTTGGTTCAAATTTGTCCTATTCCTTTTGTGACTTCAGTCACATTTAGTTTTTCATTTCAATAGAAACGGGAAAAAATTTAGAAATTTAGATAGTACGTGTTTTGATATATTATACAAAACGAATTTGAAGGGATAGATCCAATCCAACCAAAAAAGGAAGGATTTATTTCTTTGATTTAAGCAAAGGAATGGGATTTAAATAAAAAAAAAAGAAGTGGAGTGTGCCCTCTCTCCCCCCCCAAAAAAAAGGGCATTTTCGCATGTATTTGAGAGTGCCTTGGCGGCATGGCCGAGTGGTAAGGCGGGGGACTGCAAATCCTTTTTCCCCAGTTCAAATCTGGGTGCCGCCTGATCAACAAAAGACGCAAAATACCTTATTCCATTTTCCTCATCTAACTTGTTCAATTTGTTGCCAACAGAAGCACGCGAAGAAAAAGGACTCTTGCTATTTCTGTGATTCAAAACATTCTGGGGGTTCGGTTCTCTAACGTGCTGTAATTTCTTGAATTTCTTGCATCTAGGATGCAAGGAAAGTTTCTAGTAGTAATCAAAAATGAAATAAAAAAAAAAAAGAATCGCGAATTGCTAAATCTTGATATACTTTTGGATATACTTTACTTGAGATAATAATCCTTACAATACTAATGTATTGTCTACTCACTGGATTTTGAATTCGATTGGATAGGAATACAAGAAATCAATTAGTAGTTATGGAAGGGGCGGAGGAGACTTTGGGTACGAATTTATGTAAATTTGTGAGTACTCAGGAATTCAATCAATCTAATACCGCTTGAGTGGAGAATTTTACAGATTTTACATATCAAATAGACAAATATAGAAAAAAAATAGAGTAAAAAAAAATTCTTTCTTTTAGTTTTGTTTTGGTAAGACCCAATTTTTAGACTTTTGACTTAATGAAGAATAACAAAAGAAAGAGTAGGTCTTATTTACATCTTATTCAAATTTTCTTGAGACGTCTAAGTCAAGGGTTTACCTACGTATTTTGTTTTTATTTAATCTTTTCCGATTCTAATAGCAATCATCTAAGTGGGTCTTATACTTAAAATGAAATTCATTTTCATTGGCTTTTTGGACTGTTTCTTTCAGCAAAAGTATTTGACAAACCTCTTTTTTTATTCTTTTTGACTCTTCTCCATTCATTCTGCTATTATTATTGAATAATAATGGAAAAATTTATTCATAGAACTAGGGGACATAATTGACATGGATATAGTAAGTCTCGCTTGGGCTGCTTTAATGGTAGTCTTTACATTTTCCCTTTCCCTTGTAGTATGGGGAAGAAGTGGACTCTAGACTAGAGGTACTACTTACTAATTGAATTGAGTTGATAAAGAAAACTGTAGTAATTTAGATCGTTCTACAAAGACTTTTTTATTTTTTTACTATTTCAATTTGAAATTGAATTGGTACGTTATGGACATTCCATAGAGTTATAATGAATATCTAGATTAGTCTTCTATATCTTTATACAGTAGAACTTTAGACACTAAAATAAAAAAAAATCGATAGAATAATAGAAAGAACTATATAATTATAGTTCTTTCTACTATTCCGCTCTTATAGAAAATACTACGGATTCTAGTCCACTCATTTCATCTAAGCCGCGAAATTGGACTCTGTTTCCATTTTTTTTTGCAATCATTTAATTTATGAAAACTAAGAAGTCCAATTTGATTCAAATTAATCACTTTGACTAACAGTTTTTACGTATATTATAAACAAAAAAGCAGTAGGAACTAGAATGAAGAGTGCAGTAGCAATAAATGCGAGAATATTTACTTCCATAAGATCGTCGTTTCGTTTTTCTTTACTTCGCAATAACTTCGGGATTTAATCCCATAGAAATGATCAACCTTTCCCCTCGAAATTCAATGGGTGGATTTCAAGTCGATGATATCGAATTAGAGTAATGTTTTGAATAACAATATCTGAGTTATTAAATCGATTCGTCGTCGAAAATGGAATAGTATAACACAGAAAGATCTTTTATCCATAGCAAATTCCAAAAAAGGATTCTTAACCCAATCGAGAAGTTCTTGACTTTCTTTCTTATCATTTTTGCCGTTCTTTCTTTTCTATAAAGAAAAACTATTGTCTTTTTTGTACAATCATCTGACAAAGTAGTATCTAAATATAATCGCCCTTACACTTATATTGGTTACAAACAAACCCAAACAAAGAATAGAAGTGAAATAACCAAATCAAGAAAAAGGCATTAAGTTCAAAACTCCTTTTACTGCTACGAATCTAATCTTATTGGATTAGAAAACAAAAATGTGATAAAGACAAGTTCCCAGGAAAACGTCAAAATAAAAAAAAAAAAAGATCGACTATTCTACCAAATTGAAAATTCCTTTTATAGAAAAATTCACTTTTTTTTTAGAGTTTGTTGTGTCTTCGATAGAAAACCTTACCATATTCAAAATAGATTATGTATTCCTTCTCTTAGACTGAGAGAGGTAGCATCTTTATTTTATTTGTTTGATTTTTATTTTTTATTGTATTAATATATTCTTTGGTTGAGTTAGGAATGGGATGCATATAATTATATTAAAACTTCAGTGTGGAATTTGAATTTGAATGAGATAGGTTGTTTCAAATTCAAATTTTTCATTGAGGTTACACAGATCGAAAAAAAAAAAAAGATACTTGTCAGAGTAAAAGGATTCTATCAAAGCAAAAAATGCATTTTGTATCGTACAAATACAAATTTCCATTTCTCTATGTCTTATAGATAAAGATATGGTTCTCTATTCAATTTCATTCATTACATAGATTACATAGACGGATCGCGAGAATAAAAAAGCCCCGAATTCAGTACGATATCTCTTGGAATCCAATCCTGAATGAATAGGACGCTTTTGGAATTCAATTATCCTATTTGTCTCCTCTTTCATACAAACAACAATACCAAATTAATGACAATAAAAAAAAATGGATGGATAGATTGATGTATTTTTGTATTAAATTATTGATTTAGATCCGTCGGGACTGACGGGGCTCGAACCCGCAGCTTCCGCCTTGACAGGGCGGTGCTCTGACCAATTGAACTACAATCCCAGACAAATGAAATAAAGTGTACAATATACATATTCTTATGAATTTCATTCAAACCCTTTCTTTATATTTCTATTTAAATTCGAAATTGGAATGGCCGCGTTGTAAGGGGGGCAGGTAATATATTGATTGATATTTCCATGGATATCCACTTTATAAGATAAGGCAGGGCAGGATTAGATTAATAGTCATCGCATCTTTTTTTGTTATTTCAAATCCAAATCGATTGCTAATAACTCTTTCACTGACACTGAAAAACGAGTCTTTTTTTCTTTCCATTCCTCTTTCTTTTTCTTAGACTTTATACTTAAAAATCCTGATCTGAATCTAGATTATTAGCAAGATCCTAATCCTAATTTGTACGAAAAAAGAAAGCAAATCAAATAAATAACAAGTAGAGCAGAAATTTTTACTTTTTTCTGTATCAGGCATTAATTTTGAGAGAAGAAAGGTGTTATATCATTTCATGGCGGATCCGTGAATTATTGGGCCGAGCTGGATTTGAACCAGCGTAGACATATTGCCAACGAATTTACAGTCCGTCCCCATTAACCGCTCGGGCATCGACCCAGGAAGAATCCATTTCAGACTTATTAATAATTCATGATCCACTTCCTTTCGTAATACCCTACCCCCAGGGGAAGTCGAATCCCCGCTGCCTCCTTGAAAGAGAGATGTCCTGAACCGCTAGACGATGGGGGCACATTTGCTTGACTATCAGCAGACTATGTTCATAGTATGCTGAGTTTTTTGAAATTGTCAATATAATGAAATTGTATGATTAGATTGGAAAGCTACTTTCAGGGAGTGATTGGTCTCTCAGAAAACCAAGCCAGCAAAGA